ATATCTATTTTAGAATATATTTTCTATTCTATTTTTCTAATGGATTTCTTTTACTTTTATTATTATTTTATTATATTAAGTTTTTATATTTCTATCAAATTTTTCTATAAACTATAAAAAGAAAATCAAAAAATTTGCTTTATTTTCTATTTCTTAATATCCTAATAATTTCATTATAAATATGTATGTTTCATTCGAAATATGAATATAATAAAATAAAAGAACAAAGAAGAGGTCTGTCTTAGTTTTTTCTCCTTTTTCGGGGTAATTTAGAATAGAGTCAGTAGTCAGATGTAGCAGAATTCAAATGTATCGGGTTTCCATTTCGAGATTTAGGTTCTATTCTATTGGTACTGGTAGATTCTTTTTATTAAGATGCGGGTAGAGGATTATTGCTTTTATTGATTGGATACGGAAACAAAATGCAATGCATTGACCAATTCCACTCTTTCTCGTTGTCCTAGACTTATACTTAATAGATTTTGATTCAATGCGTTGAGAACCCTTACATATTAATGGAATAACACCTAGTAAAGTAAGACCAAACAATGGGTTGGGGTTCTTCTTCCGCAAAAAAGGGCGATGAGTCGGGGGATTTATAACTCGTCCAAGTTCAAATCCCAATCTTCTTGTATAAAGTCAAGATCGGTAGAATTTTAATTTGGAATGATGAGGAATTGGGTTGGAGTATCCAATTGGCTTGAAATATATTGGGTTAAAAAAAAAAATTGTACAGAAAGAAAGACTACTGGCTTTGTGCTTTGTGGGTATACAAAGAAAAGCCTATTTGACAATGTTTACAATGAAACTGACCAAAGAGCTTCGTTTTTCAAACTCCGGTTTTTCCACAAATACAAGAAAAATAATAGGTCGGTTCTAGATCCATGTGACTAACTATTAGATAGATTCGATTGGGGTTGGTTCAGGTTGGAGTTTTTAGCTGGGCTCATGCCATGATTTTGACTTCAAAAATTCACCGGGATTAGGTATACTAAAAAAAAGGAGCTAACTTTTTGATCGTGGGCAAGAAAAGAGGAAAAATGCGTATCATATATATATAGTTCATCCACGCCGATTAATGAAGAAGAATGGGTTTGTTTAGCCGAGATTGGAAAAATCTCGATTATCTCTTTTGAAATGCATTTTTTTTAGTTTCATGCTCCGAATGATCCCCGTGAGTGAGCATGTGGGAATGATTTTATTTTAATGACCAACCGACCGGCCAGCTACAAACAACAAACAATAATGGGGAAATTCAAACTATCCAAAATTTTTTTATTTTCATTTCCAATAAAATTTCAATTTAATAATTAGATTGAATAATTCAAAAATTTTGGAATTCAATTTCTTTTTGATTTTATTAAAATTAAGAATTATTCTTATATTTTAAATTCTTATTTTATTAAATTAAATATTCCGAAATAATAAATTAAATAAAATATAAGAAAATAATATTATAGATTCTAATATTAATTAGAAGATTCTAATATTCTAGCTTATCTAATATTCTAGCTTATTAGGGCTATACGGACTCGAACCGTAGACCTTCTCGGGAAAACAGATCAAACTTATTATTATCGAAATGATTCGAACTGTTTCAAAGACCCAACATGCATTTTTTTTTGCATTGGGCTCTTTCATCAACTGATATAAATATCAGCGAGTCCGCCATATTTTTTCTTGACAGAAAGATAACGAGATGGCTCCATGTGCTCTGATTCATTATTTTGATTCTGATCCGGGAGCAATACCAAAGTGTTTCAAAGAAGGGTTACCTTGACGTAGGTCTGCCTTCGGCCTAGATCAACCTAAGTTAAATGGAGTCTCTATCGCTCTGTTCAAAGAGTCAAATATGAAACTTCATACACCTTAAAGTTCATAGGACGAAAAGAGATTTTTTTTGAGGTCCTTATACTCATTAAGCCTAGCATTGAATGGGCTGGGTATTCACCTTATCAATTATCAAATCAATGATAGGTTCTATTTGGCGCCTAAATTGGCACCCGAATAGGACAGGACCTAACCAAATATTTGTCAGGCTATTGTTCTCTTGTTCCCTCGAATCCATGGAGTAAGACATCGATTTCTCGATAAGATCCATTTTGTTGATTGCATGGTGGACTCCCCTGAAAAACATTGGCGCGCGTGTAAACGAGGTGCTCTACCTAACTGAGCTATAGCCCTTGTGCTTGTGATAGATATTTTATCATGTAGATAATTTCTTGTCAAGATGAATATTCCATGATCCGACATGATAGCTCTCTGATCTGTTTCGTGCCAAGGATTCATATTGCTTAGAAGTCATATTCCATTTATAATCCATCGATGTGCCGGGTCCCATTTCTTTCTCTTTGTGATGATAAATGACCTACTTAACCCAGTGGTTAGAGTATTGCTTTCATACGGCGGGAGTCATTGGTTCAAATCCAATAGTAGGTACAACTTATTAGATACCATTGACTTCGGTATCTAATAAGTTTTTCTACCCACCCTTTTATTG